TTCAATTATTTTTTTTTGTAGTGAAAAAAAAATAGTTAGTTTATCGGAATCAAAGTCAAAATCCGAAGAATGTTTTTTTTCGTTGATGACATAAGATAAGATTTTCTTGTAAATTTAGAAAATAAAGAATCATGTGGACAATTTTTTTTTATACCGATATTAATGATTAGTAATCAGCAAACCTCTATCAACAAAAAAACAAAAAGAAAATTCTGCCTTATGCGAAATTCAAATTAGGCAAATAAACCGAATTTTCTTTTTCCTTTTTGCTGTGTATGTATATATAATTCAAATATAGAAAATATAGCTATAGAGTATAGGATCCTTTCTCCCGAGAAATCTCTAATTTGCCTAAGAATCCCTCTTCGTAGATCGAATTCTAGTGAATATCTTTCGAGAAAATTTCTAATTAAATCAAAATTCGAATTCAAATGATAAGACAAGAATGGATTTTCTCATCCATATATTTTTTGATTTCATGTAGAAAGATGAATAAGTCTTATTTCTTTTTATTTATTTAATTATACATATAGATTCTTTAATTAGACATTCCTTGCATTTCTTTATTCTATATACTCACTTAGATATACTTAGTATAATTATATACGAATTATAATTATTATAAGCTATCTTTATAACAATAACAGGTACAAATATTACATCGAGGTACCCATTCTATGACAAACTTACCCTCTATTTTTGTGCCTTTAGTAGGCCTAGTATTTCCGGCAATGGCAATGGCTTCTTTATCTCTTCATGTTCAAAAAAACAAGATTGTTTAGATCCGAGGGGTCCCATATATATATTTTTTAAACTTAGATATAGATAACAAACACGGACCTCTATTTAATAGAATCGGAATCGAGGCGGATATCTGAAATGTAAAATCAATGTATCTTATCTATATGGATATAGATATCTATGGGAGATCATATAAAGTGAATGTTATTATTTTAGCCCTAACCAATTTAATCAATTATTCCTAAAGTAAAGAGTTACATCAGAATGGTGCCAGTTGATGAGAGTTACTTCGGGAATAAAAAAAAGGAAAATAAAATCCATTTGGACTATTTTCTCAATTCCAATAAAATGTAACTGGATCTAGTATGAGTTGGCAATCAAAACATATATGGATAGAACTTATAGTGGGGTCTCGAAAAATAAGTAATTTCTGCTGGGCCTTTATCCTTTTTTTAGGTTCATTAGGATTCGTATTGGTTGGAACTTCCAGTTATCTCGGTAAGAATTTGATATCCATAGTTCCGTCTCAGGAAATCCATTTTTTCCCACAGGGGATCGTGATGTCTTTCTACGGGATCGCGGGTCTCTTTATTAGTTCCTATTTGTGGTGCACAATTTCATGGAATGTGGGTAGTGGCTATGATCGATTCGATAAAAAAGAAGGAATAGGGTGTATTTTTCGTTGGGGATTTCCTGGAAAAAATCGTCGTATCTTCCTACGATTCCGTATGAAAGATATTCAGTCCATCAGAATAGAAGAAGTTAAAGGGAGGATTTATGCTCGTCGGATCCTTTATATGGAAATCAAAGGACGGGGGGACATTCCCTTGACACGTAGTGATGAGAATTTGACTCGACGAGAAATTGAGCAAAAAGCTGCCGAATTGGCCTATTTCTTGCGCGTACCAATTGAAGTATTTTCAAATTAACTTTCGAAATGAAGAAAAAATTCTTTCTCAGTGGGGGGGGGTTCAAGAATTCTCTTTTCTTTCTATAGCATAGCTTAAGGTTTTGTTTTTTTTTTTCAAAATAGTTTCTATTTTGACAGAAGGGGAGCTCCTTTGGTTCGAAATCCGAATAATATTCATTCAAGTGGTTCTTTCAGGAATTCATCGAAAGGGCTTCGAATTTGATCAATGGGGGTATCTAGAAACAATATTTTTTGAATTATTTCTTCATTCGAATGCGGCTCTTATTCTATTTCTGTATTCTTTCTAGATTCAAGGACTAACCGCGGAATCACAAAAAAAAATAAAAAAAAAAAATAGGAAATAGATTCATAAGTTAGATCCCTTGTAATAGAACTTATGGTTAATAGAAAAATCGAATATTAGATCAAAAAAATTCGACGAATCCGGTGGGTTGATTAAGAATTCCAATTTACAGATGAAAAAATGGCAAAAAAGAAATTAGTTCTTCCTCTTCTATATCTTACATCTATAGTATTTTTGCCCTGGTCGATCTCTCTCTCATTTAATAAAAGTCTTGAATCTTGGGTTACTAATTGGTGGAATACTAGGCAATCTGAAACTTTTTTGACTGCTATTCAAGAAAAGAGTATTCTAGAAAAATTCATAGAATTAGAAGAACTTTTAATCTTGGACGAAATGATAAAAGAAGAACCGCAAACAGATCTACAAACGCTTCGTATCGTAATCCACAAGGAAACAATCCAATTGATGAAGATGCATAACGAGGATCCTATGCATACGATTTTGCACTTATCAACAAATATAATCTGTTTCATTATTTTCAGCGGTTATTCTATTCTGGGTAATGAAGAACTTGTTATTCTTAACTCTTGGGTTCAAGAATTCCTATATAACTTAAGTGACACAATAAAAGCTTTTTCTATTCTTTTATTAACGGATTTATGTATCGGATTCCATTCACCCCATGGTTGGGAACTTATGATTGGCTATGTTTACAAAGATTTTGGATTTGCTCATAACGACCAAATTATATCTGGTCTTGTTTCCACTTTTCCAGTCATTATAGATACAATTTTTAAATATTGGATCTTTCGTTATTTAAATCGTGTATCTCCATCACTTGTAGTGATTTATCATTCAATGAATGACTGAGCCAACTAACAACTAACATAAATATGTTACATAAGCAAAACATTTTAAAATATGTTACATAAGCAAAACATTTTAAAAAGCAAAACAAACATTTAAAACCGTACTTCCTCTTTCGACCGATACGCGGATTTCTCGTATGCCTATTTTCCAGTAAAATTATTTCAGTAAATCGCAGAATTGTGGATAGGGACTATAGAAGCGACCTACCTAATTTTATTGTAGAAATTTTCGGGATCAATGATTGGACAATGCAAATAAAAAATACCCTTTCTTGGATAAAGAAAGAGATTACTCGCTCTATTTCCGTATCGATTATGATCTATATCATAACCCGTACATCCATTTCAAATGCATATCCCATTTTTGCACAGCAGGGTTATGAAAATCCACGAGAAGCGACCGGGCGGATTGTATGTGCCAATTGCCATTTAGCTAATAAGCCCGTGGAAATTGAGGTTCCACAAGCGGTACTTCCTGATACTGTATTTGAAGCAGTTGTTCGAATTCCTTATGATATGCAAGTGAAACAAGTTCTTGCTAATGGTAAAAAGGGGGGTTTGAATGTGGGGGCTGTTCTTATTTTACCTGAGGGGTTTGAATTAGCCCCCCCCGATCGCATTTCGCCTGAGATTAAAGAAAAGATAGGCAATCTGTCTTTTCAAAACTATCGCCCCACTAAAAAAAATATTTTTGTTATAGGTCCTGTTCCTGGTCAGAAATATAGTGAAATAACCTTTCCTATTCTTTCTCCGGATCCCGCTACTAATAAAGATGTTCACTTTTTAAAATATCCCATATATGTAGGCGGGAATAGAGGAAGGGGCCAGATTTATCCGGATGGGAGCAAGAGTAACAATACAGTTTATAATGCTACAGCGGCCGGTATAGTAAGTAAAATCATACGAAAAGAAAAAGGGGGATATGAAATAACCATAACAGATGCGTTGGATGGGCGTCAAGTAGTTGATATTATCCCCCCAGGACCCGAACTTCTTGTTTCAGAGGGTGAATCTATCAAACTTGATCAGCCATTAACGAGTAATCCTAATGTGGGTGGATTTGGCCAAGGGGATGCGGAAATAGTACTTCAAGATCCATTACGTGTCCAAGGCCTTTTGTTCTTCTTGGCATCGGTTATTTTGGCACAAATATTTTTGGTTCTTAAGAAGAAACAGTTTGAGAAGGTTCAATTGTCCGAAATGAATTTCTAGATTCGCCATTTTTTCAGCATCGAGTTGATTTCATAAAAAGAATTTCATAAAAAGAATCAAATTCTTGTTGGCAATTATTTGTACTGCATTCCTAGTCATAGTATGTATATTGTGAAGAAGAAGACTATTTGACTTTATTCCTTCTTTCTTTTTTCAAGCCAAGTTGGAGCAGCGTGACTGACTATGTCATTATTGCATTATTGTTTCAATGTCCTAGAATAGAAAATAGAATAGATCAATAGTTTTCTAGTCTAATAGACTAGCTACTAATAGACTACCTAATAGAGTAAAAAATAGAAAATTCCACTGCATACTAACCATAACATAAGTAAGTGGAGAATAGAAAGCAAAGGATTCTTTGTCTTCTTAGTCTTCGACACAAGAAGGGAATTTTGCACATTCCTTTCTTGTGTCGACATACATAATAATGGTTTTTGATTTCGTTCGTCAAAGATTACTTTTGTTAAAGATTACTGTTCTTTTCTTTGTTTCGATTTTTTCCAGGTTTCTCCGTTTGATAGTTTTTACGTATGCATACCAAAAAGAGTGAACAAACAAAAAAATAGAGGGAAATCTTTTGAGAAAATAGAACTTAGTCAATTAATTTATAAAAAAATTTTCAACTTTGATGAACTACTAAATAGAGTAGGGGTCTATCAAAAAGGATTTGGGTAATTTCTGATCTACAGAAATAGATATTGGAATTGTGTCATTCAAGAAAACGAACCCGAGCAATTCCTCCTCTCCTTGCTTCTAATTTTGAAAGTATCAATAGATACTAGCCATCAAGAAAGAGATGTTCTAAATTAATTAATGAAGTTTTCAAAAACATTATCATTATAAATATAAAAAATAAAATGATGTTTTTTTTAACATTTTGGAAAGTGATCTAGTTTATCATTTATATGACTAAACTATACTATTATGGATATATGAATAAACTATTATGGAAGCGCTTACGCAA